AGAAGATTCGGCAGCTACCGCTGCCCCTGCTTCTTCAGGCGGAACTCCCGGTTGAGGAGTTACTCGGAATGCTGCCAAGATATCAGTATCTTTGGTTTCGTAGTCAGGAGTATAATAAGTCAATTTGTAATCTTTAACACCAGCTTTAAATCCGACGCTTGCTTTAGTCTCTGTTTGTGGTGACATAAGTCCCTCCCTACAACTCATGAATTAAGAATTCTCACAACGACAAGGTCTACTCGATATGAATTAGGCGTGAATGAAATCTTTTAAAAAAAGATCTTTCAAATTCAAACAAAAAATATTTAACTAAACTAATATTATCAACTAATGAATAATTAAAATTGGAAAAGGGTTCGTTATTGGACCATGTATTTGATTCACCAAATACATCATTATTTTATACTCTTTGATATATGTGGCGCAACCCAATCGTCGTTTTTAAAATTTATAATGGAATTGATCTTCTTCTTCATACTCATTTGAATATGAATAATGAATATATATATATATAATATATATAAATTATATAAATATATATATAAATAAATATAAATAATATATATAAAATATGAATATAATAATGTAAATAAATAAATATAAATAATAATATATAAATAAATATTAAATATTATTTAATTATTTATTTAATTATTTATTATTTAAAATTATTATAATTAAAAATTAGTATAATTTAGTATGTATTTAGTATTACAATAGAATAAATATAATAATATTAATATAGTTATACTATAAGTTATAGTATAGTATAGTATAATATACATATACTAAAGCTAAAGTTAAAAAAATAAATAAATAATATGAGGAACCTCCCTTGACAGTAATATACTGTATGTTGTATATGTAAATCCTAGATATGAAAAGAGACATAATTCATCCAGCAAAGGGAACAGATATGGTATATAAAGAAAAATGATAGGTGCACAACAAAAAAAAAATACAATAAATTGGAAAAGAAGATAAGAAAATAAAGTAAAGAACAATGGTCAATGAGATAAAAATCATGAATAAAAAAATTCAGGTTAGAATTTAATATTCATAGAATTCATAGATAATAGATAATCTAATCTAGACGGTCATTTCTAAAAGATAGGGAAATGAAATACACTGATTCATGATTCTTATTCATCCACTTGTGAAAAAAGGATTGGTTGGCTCGTTGAATTGAAAATTTACTCATTGAATGAGTAAAGGATTAAATTGGATTCCATTGGGTGGTACCAACTCAATCGAATGCTAACTTCCATTTACTTCATTATGGATTATGGAATTAACCGATCAACTTGCTATCGGATACTTATTTTTGATTCAGTATTAAAAAGGAATTTCGACATATTATTATTATGATTTACGATTATGAGAAGCAATACCACGACTTCTGATCCTGCGGTTTCCACACTTGAAGAACAAAACCTAGGGCGTATCGCTCAAATTATTGGCCCAGTACTGGATGTCATTTTTCCACCGGGCAAGATGCCTAATATTTATAATGCTTTGGTAATTAAGGCTCGAGATACGGCTGGTCAGCAAATTAATGTAACTTGTGAGGTACAACAATTATTAGGAAATAATCGAGTAAGAGCTGTAGCTATGAGCGCTACAGATGGTCTGATGAGAGGAATGAAAGTGATTAACACGGGAGCTCCACTAAATGTTCCAGTCGGCGGAGCTACTCTCGGACGAATTTTCAACGTTCTTGGGGAACCTGTTGATAATTTTGGTCCTGTTGATACTCGCACAACATCTCCTATTCATAGATCTGCACCCGCCTTCATACAGTTAGATACGAAATTATCAATCTTTGAAACAGGGATTAAAGTGGTGGATCTTTTAGCCCCCTATCGCCGTGGAGGAAAAATCGGACTATTTGGGGGAGCTGGGGTGGGTAAAACAGTACTCATCATGGAATTGATCAACAACATTGCCAAAGCTCATGGAGGCGTATCCGTATTTGGCGGAGTAGGGGAGCGTACTCGTGAAGGAAATGATCTCTACATGGAAATGAAAGAATCCGGGGTGATTAATGAAAAAAATCTTGGAAAATCCAAAGTAGCTCTAGTCTATGGTCAAATGAATGAACCGCCAGGAGCTCGTATGAGAGTTGGCTTGACTGCCCTAACCATGGCGGAATATTTCCGGGATGTTAATGAGCAAGACGTACTTCTATTCATCGATAATATCTTTCGTTTCGTTCAAGCAGGGTCCGAAGTATCTGCCTTATTAGGTAGAATGCCTTCCGCAGTGGGTTATCAACCTACCCTTAGTACGGAAATGGGTTCTTTGCAAGAAAGAATTACTTCTACCAAAGAAGGATCTATAACATCGATCCAAGCAGTTTATGTACCTGCGGATGATTTGACCGACCCTGCTCCTGCCACGACATTTGCACATTTAGATGCTACTACCGTATTATCAAGAGGATTAGCTGCCAAAGGTATTTATCCAGCAGTAGATCCCTTAGATTCAACGTCAACCATGTTACAACCTCGGATCGTTGGCGAGGAACATTATGAAACTGCTCAAAGAGTTAAGCAAACTTTACAACGTTACAAAGAACTTCAGGACATTATAGCTATCCTTGGGTTGGACGAATTATCCGAAGAAGATCGTTTAACTGTAGCAAGAGCACGAAAGATTGAGCGTTTCTTATCACAACCCTTCTTTGTGGCAGAAGTCTTTACTGGTTCTCCGGGGAAATATGTTGGTCTCGCAGAAACAATTCGGGGATTTCAACTCATCCTTTCCGGAAAATTAGATGGTCTTCCCGAACAGGCCTTTTATTTGGTGGGTAACATCGATGAAGCTACCGCGAAAGCTATTAACTTAGAAGACTTAGAAGAGGAGAGCAAATTGAAGAAATGACCTTAAATCTTTGTGTACTGACTCCTAATCGAATTATTTGGGATTCCGAAGTGAAAGAAATTATTTTATCTACGAATAGTGGACAAATTGGCGTATTACCAAACCATGCCCCCATTGCCACGGCTGTAGATATAGGTCTTTTGAGAATACGGCTAAACGACCAATGGTTAACAGTGGCTCTTATGGGCGGTTTCGCTAGAATAAGTAATAATGAGATAACTATTTTAGGAAATGATGCAGAATTTAGTACTGACATTGATGCACAAGAAGCTCAACAAACTCTTGAAATAGCTGAAGATAACTTGAGTAGAGCTGAGGGTAAGAGACAAGCAATTGAGTCAAATCTAGCTCTCAGACGAGCTAGGACACGAGTAGAGGCTGTCAATGTGATTTCCCAGTAGTAGTCAATACATTCAATAAAAATAAAAAGAATCAAAAAAATAATTAAAAGAGTTCCTTATTATACACTACATTTTGATTCCAAAAATTGAACCAAATTGAACACAATGAAGTCTAATCTGATTAATCTTATGATAGAACGAAAAAAAGAGGATGGGTAGAAAAACTTATTAGATACCTGATTCCATGGTATCTAATAAGTTCTACCTACTATTGGATTTGAACCAATGACTCCCGCCGTATGAAAGCAATACTCTAACCACTGGGTTAAGTAGGTTATTTATCACCACAAAAAAGGTCTTCATCACTTCGATGGATTCTAGTTAAAATATGCTTTCTAAGCAATATCAATCTTTTACCAGTAAACGGATCGGAGAGTTATCATATGCATATGGGATACTCTTCTTGACAAGAAATTGACTCTATGTTAAAATAGTTATGATTTATGATAAGGGCTATAGCTCAGTTAGGTAGAGCACCTCGTTTACACGTGCGCCAATGCTTTTCAAGGAAGCCCATTATGCAATGACCATAATTGATCTTTTTGAGAAGTCGATGTCTTATTCCGTAGATTCGAGAGAACAAGAGAAAAATAGCCTGACAAATATTTGGTTCGATCCGATTCAGGTGCGAATTCCACTGCCAAATCAATCAAATAGAACATGCCATTGTAAGGTAAATGTCCAGTCCATTCAATGCCAGGCATAATGAGTATAAGGGTCTCAAAAGAACCTCTTGTCGTCCTATGAGCTTTGAGGTGTATGAAGTCTCATATTTTACTCTTGCAGTGGAGCGATAGAGACTCCGTTTCACTTAGGTTGATCTAGGCCGAAGGCAGACCTAAATCAAGGTCACTTTTCTTTGAAATACTTTGGTATTGCTCCTAGATCAGGATACAAATAATGAATCAGAGCACATGGAACCGTCTCATTATCTTTTTATCTTCCTGTAAAGAAAAAAATGGTGGACTAACAGATCTTTACATCAGTTGATGAAAGAGCCCAATGCAACAAAATGCATGTTGGGTCTTTGAAACAGTTCGAATCATTTCGATAATAATCAGTTTTCTCTGTTTTACCGAGAAGGTCTACGGTTCGAGTCCGTATAGCCCTAATACATTATACATTCCATTTTTGTTTTGTATAGAGATTTTAGTAGTTTTATTTTAATAGTAGGAACAATAAAATAAACACAATAATTTATTTTAACGGGCCCAATTGGTATTTGTCAAATCTCGGATCAAATACCCATATTTCTTTATCCATTTTCATGAATGAATTTTTCCTCTTTTATTGCCCATGATCAAAGAGTTATTTATACATTTTTTGGGTTTGGTATACCCAAACCCAGTCAATTCATGAAATTAAAATCATGAAAGAATACTGTCTAAAGACTTCAACCTGACCCAAGCAAATCCAATCCTAAGTCGCATGGATCTAGGACCTATTCTTTTCTTGATCTTGAGTATTTTTGGTCTGTCGAATTGCTTGATAATGTGTGATTCTTTCTATTAGACTATTAGGAGGAGATTATTAGAGGGATCCTATATTATGCCGAACGTTCATGATTCCATCAAATTAAATATTACTATACTATTATAGTTATAGTAATAAAAATATAGTAATAATATTACAATATTCTATTGATATTGAATTCTTAATGATTATTATTTTAAATTTTATTGAATTTCTTTATAATTTTTTCTTTACCATAAAGAAGATTCTTTATTTTATAAGACTTTATATTTATTTATAATATTTTTTTATAAATTTAGAAGATTAAGATATTAAGTATAAGATAAATAGGATAAGTCTTTACTTTATAAGATAAGTATAAACTAATTACTAAGTATTCTTATTTCTTATACCTTATACTTAGTATCTTAGTATAAGGTATAAGAAATAAGAATAAGTATAATAATAAAAAAAAAACAGAAAAATATAGAAGTGGGATGACATTAGATGAATCTTGAAAGAAGGCATGGCCTACAGCAAACAAACTCTCAACTATGCGGTTTGATTTGATCAAACTAAATTCTTTTCTTGTTTCACCTAAGAAGGTCTAGATTAATTTAAAATTCCAATTCAAATGGAATAATTCAGCCTATTCCACATTCATAGGAGTAATTTATATGTTTCTGCTTCACGAATATGATATTTTCTGGGCATTTCTAATAATATCAAGCGTTATTCCTATCTTGGCATTTGTCATTTATGGAATTTTAGCTCTGATTAGGGAAGGGTCAGAAAAGCTTTCTAGTTATGAATCAGGTATAGAACCCATGGGGGATGCTTGGGTACAATTCTGAATTCGCTATTACATGTTTGCTCTAGTTTTTGTTGTTTTTGATGTTGAAACGGTCTTTCTTTATCCATAGGCAATGAGTTTTGATGTATTGGGTGTATCTGTATTTATAGAAGTTTTCATATTCGTGCTTATCCCAATTGTGGGTTCAGTTTATGCATGGCGAAAAGGAGCGTTGGAATGGTCTTAGATGAATATTTAGACAATCAAAAGAAAAAGGAAGGAAAGGATGACATTGAGATAGTTATGAATTTGGTTGAGTTTCCATTGCTTAACCAAACAACCCCCCATTCAATTATTTCAACTACAGCGAATGATCTCTCTAATTGGCCAAGACTCTCCAGTTTATGGCCGCTTCTCTATGGTACTAGTTGTTGTTTCATTGAATTTGCTTCATTATATAGACTTGCGATTCGACTTTGATCGTTATGGGTTGGTGCCAAGATCGATCCCAAGACAAGCAGACCTCATTTTAACGGCCGGAACGGTAACAATGAAAATGGCTCCCTCTTTAGTAAGATTATATAAGCAAATGCCTGAACCAAAATATGTAATTGCTATGGGAGCCTGTACTATTACAGGAGGGATGTTCAGTACTGATTCTTATAGTACTGTTCACGGAGTCGCTAAACTAATTCCTGTGGATGTCTATTTGCCAGGTTGTCCGCCTAAGCCAGAGGCAATTATAGATGCTATAACGAAACTTCGTAAGAAGATATCTCAAAAAATCTTTGAAGTTGAAGATAGAACTGTGTATCAACAGGAGAATCGATGTTTTACTACTAATCACAAGGTTTACCTTCGACACAGTACTAATACTGGAAATCATAATCAAGGATTACTCTATCAATCACCATCTACTTCAGAGATACCTTTTGGATTTGAATTTTAAAAGGATTTAAAGTCCAAAGGGTCAGTATCTTCTTACGAATTAGTTAATCAGGCAGGGTTCCTTTGTGCAGAATAAGAAAGAGCGGGTCAGTCTTTAACAATTTCAATGTGAAGTATTGATACAAAGAAAGATGTGGTAGAGATGAAGGAGATGCAAATTCGTTTATATGATTGGCTAGTCAAGCATGAGCTAGTTCATAGATCTTTAGGCTTTGATTGCCGAAGAATAGAGACTTTACAAATAAAAACCGAAGATTGGGACTCAATTGCTGTCATTTTATATGTATATGGTATATGGTTACAATTATTTACGCTCCCAGTGTGCCTATGATGTAGCATCAGGCGGATTTTTAGCTAGTGTGTATCACCTTACGAAAATACGTTATGGTATAGATAAACCAGAGGAGGTATGCATAAAAGTATTTGCCCCCAGGAGTAATCCTCGAACCCCATCCGTTTTCTGGATTTGGAGAAGCACGGATTTTCAGGAACGGTAATCTTATGATATGTTGGGAATTTCTTATGAGAATCATCCTCGCCTTAAACGTATCTTGATGCCTGAAAGTTGGATAGGCTGGTCCTTACGTAAAGACTATATTACTCCACTCCCAATTTATATGAAATACAAGATGCTCTTTGAATGATAAGAAACTCCTTTTTACTTATACGACACGACTCCAGATTTCATTTCAATCAAAGAACATTTTTTCATTCCCTTCTAGATGAAACAGAGTAACTGGACTTTAATTCATACGGGGGTGGATAAAAAAAGAGGTTCTCATTGATATTCCCCAATTGGAAAGATATCATATACATTTTGTATGAGCAGAAAGACTAGGATGACTCAAAAGAGTTCTGCACCATGAACTTTGTACCGCACACATCACTTAGGGGGGCCCCGGAAATTGAGCAAGAGTGAGAAAAAAATATGAAAAAAAAAGACGGAAGAGACGAAATGCAGAAATGCAAAATGAAAGGAATCGGGGTTGATTTGTACTGTGTCTGAAAAACATCCTTTCTATTCTTATCCTTTCACTCTGAATCTTTTTATCTAATTTTTTTATGAAATTTTAGATATATACGAAAATTTAACATCTTTTTTAAATTTGAAATAAGATCAAAGTATGAACAGAGAGGAAAAAAAGAAAAATGAAAAGGAAAGTAAAGAATATGTATCCCGATCCGTATCAATGAATTTCATTTGTATGAGGTATGAATATTTATCCGATACATTATTCACGTGTCAGGAACCAGATTTGAACTGGTGACACGAGGATTTTCAGTCCTCTGCTCTACCAACTGAGCTATCCCGACCATTTCCTGTGCATCATCCTAGCGGAGTACTTGTATCTATGTCAATGAAAAGAACTAAAAAAGTCTTAACAAATTGTACCTAGCTCCTCAATTTCTTAGATCTTCAAAACAAAAAGAAGACTTTCTTTGTATTGTAAATGTAAGGATAATGATATGGACTGTGAATGACTCAATAACGGGGATTCCTTGAATCTATATATATATGTTCATTTGTACAGGTATCGTATCTATACAAATGAAATTGGATTGGAAGAAGAAACGAGGATTTCTATTCGGATCCGTTTGTGAAAGAACAGAGTGAATGAAATGAGAAAGATATTTAATTTTGGTTGAACTGAACCATTGATGAAAAAAAAAAAAGAAGATAAAGAAATAAGAGGAGGTAAAATGGGCTTTTCTTGGGGATAGAGGGACTTGAACCCTCACGATTTTTAAAGTCGACGGATTTTCCTCTTACTATAAATTTCATTGTTGTCGGTATTGACATGTAAAATGGGACTCTCTCTTTATTCTCGTCCTATTAATTTTCAAAGGATCTATGAAACTCTGGAATGAATCATTTGATCAATGAATATTAGAATTCTATTCCAATTTAAACTTCAATTGGAAAATGGGAATGGATTCAGAATAATTCTTCCTTTTTTCATAGATTTTATGATCTTTAGAATGATTATTTGATCTCTATCATTCTAATTAATATAGAAAGAATCTAAATATCGAAATAGAGGGTTGTGATTAATCTTTCCTATGTCAGTATGTATTAGGTATATAAGCTTATCCTTTACTGTCATTTCTATCATTTGATAGAAGTATTCTTGCTACTAACGTAACGTAGTCAATTTCATTCGTTAGAACAGCTTCCATTGAGTCTCTGCACCTATCCCTTTTTATTCTCATTTTCCATTTTTTATAAAGATTTGGCTCAGGATTGCCCATTTTTAGTTCCAGGGTTTCTCTGAATTTGGAAGTTACCACTTAGCAAGGTTTCCATACCAAGGCTCAATCCAATCAAGTCCGTAGCGTCTACCAATTTCGCCATATCCCCCTTTGCTTTGATATTTGATATGATACAAGGATCCAATTGTAATTCCATACACCTCTTTCATTGATCTTGGAACTGTTGAATTCATTAGGTAAGGATTCCTGTATCGAAAGAGTGTATGCTGCTATTTTTTTTTTTTTTTTTTGCCGTCCTCCATTCTATCATTTCATCTCTATTGGATGAACCCTATTTGTTTCAATCCGAAATTATTCTATCATTGATGTATCCGCAATTCAATATATATAGATATATCCCACATATATCTATGCCTTGATTCCCCCTTCTTTTTTATAGCGGAATTAAAAATAGTAGAACGCTCGATATTTATTCTTTTTTAAAGATTTTTAATTCTAAATTATAATATGATAATTTGATTAATAGGATAATATGAATATGGAATTTAATTTCTATTTATATATCTAGATATAATATCTAGATATAAATAATCTAAAGATTCTTATTTTATATTTTCTAATATAGAATCTAAAATCTATAACTAATAACTATAAATAGAATAAATAAGAATAGAAATAGAGAAGAAATTTAAATAATCAATAAATGAAAAAAAAAAAAAAAAAAAAGAAGAATCACCAGGTAATAGCTAAGATCCGAGAGTTTCCTATACACTATTGATCTTATATTCGCCCGCTTAGCTCAGAGGTTAGAGCATCGCATTTGTAATGCGATGGTCATCGGTTCGATTCCGATAGCCGGCTCTTTTTCTTTGCATGATTTAAAATATCTACTCTCGCTTTCTCTAAATGTCGAGTTATTATATCATGGTAACTTGCAGCTATAGCTATGAATAAAAAAAGTTAACTAGATCTTTACAGAAGAAATTTGAAAGAAGAAATTTTAAAACGTAGCCTTCGCTTGAACTTCACTATATTATATATACAAAAAATAAAAATATTGATAAAATTTATTTCATTCTGCTTTGTAATACTTCAGTAGATTGCGTTTTGCTTTGCTGATCCTTTAGTTCAGTCTGAATTTATTTTATATATTTTATAATATTTTTTTATATTTAAATTTTAGATTTATATAATATTATAATTATAATTTTTTTTTCAAATGAAAGTGAATCAAAAAGGGAGCCTTTATTTATATGTCTCGTTACCGAGGACCTCGTTTCAAAAAAATACGCCGTCTGGGGTCTTTACCGGGACTAACTAGTAAAAGCCCCAGATCTGGAAGTGATCTTCAAACCCAATTGCGCTCTGGAAAAAGATCACAATATCGTATTCGTTTAGAAGAGAAACAGAAATTGCGTTTTCATTATGGTCTGGCAGAGCGACAATTACTTAAATATGTGCATATTGCTGGAAAAGCCAAAGGGTCAACAGGTCAGGTTTTACTACAACTACTCGAGATGCGTTTGGATAACATCCTTTTTCGATTAGGTATGGCTTCGACCATTCCTGGAGCCAGACAATTAGTTAACCATAGACATATTTTAGTTAATGGTCGTATAGTGGATATACCAAGTTATCGTTGCAAACCCCGAGATATTATTACTACGAAGGATAAAGAAAGATCGAAAGCTCTGATTCAAAATTATCTTGTTTCATCCCCCCGCAGGGAATTGCCAAACCATTTGACTATTGATTCCTTACAATATAAAGGATTTGTAAATCAAATAATAGATAATAAATTGATCGGTTTGAAAATAAATGAGTTGTTGGTCGTAGAATATTATTCCCGTCAGACTTGATTCTAACGAAAATAAAAAAAGCAAGGTTCATACAATTTTTACCCCCTTCGCTGAAGTAAATAGAGTACCTTGTCTCATTCACATATCAAAAATGGATCAACAAAAGGAGAGAGAGGGATTCGAACCCTCGGTAAACAAAAGTTCACATAGCAGTTCCAATGCTACGCCTTGAACCACTCAGCCATCCCTCCTACGGAATCTTATTCTTGACCAAAACCCGAATTAATAGCGAGTCATTCATCTTAATTGTAGTACAGGTATGACCGCCTGGTGGTTCCATAGGAAGAAAATTTTTTTTCCAATTTCATATTTATCAACAACAACTTCTTTCATTAGCTACCACATGATCTATTCAAAATTCATGAATCGTCCGATTCATTTTTCGATTTCAACTGTATGGCGTGGTACATATACGTTATGCAAACAAAATAAAATTTAAATAATTAAAATAAAGGATGGTTACCTTATTTTTTTATCATGGAATGATTATTCAATTCTTTTTCCTTTTCATAACCAAATCAAAACTTATCGAGTTATCAAAATCAATACATAGGAAACTTGGTTATTAAACTTAGATGAAATAGTAATAGTATACTACGAAATTGGAATGAAATATAATTTGATTCAACTATTTCATTTAATCTTTGTCAAAAGGGGGGACAATTTGTGCCCCACGTTTTTCCAATTAGTCTGTTTTTATGTTATTTTGTACTGTACAATTCCTTTTTTTGTGGGATCGTTTTCCCCGAAGGGTAATGAAAATAATTATAGAATGAATTGATAATTATGCCTAGATCTCGAATAAATGGAAATTTTATTGATAAGACCTCCTCAATTGTAGCCAATATCTTATTACGAATAATTCCGACAACTTCAGGAGAAAAAAAGGCATTTACCTATTACAGAGATGGTGCGATTTGATTCTTTTCTTGTTTTTTTACCCCTCAGTTTTACGAGAAAAAGAACGTAGTTAGGAATATAAAAAAACAAATTAGTGAAAGAAACCTACGCTTGGTGAAGGTGAAGTTTAGAGATAGAGCAATTCCTTCTGTCGTGTATCCTCGATTGATGCAGCCTTAGATGCTTCAATTATCGATTTTAGTATTGAGCGAAAGGTTACATCTATAGGTTATTTATTAGAGGTCAATCCTACTTAATTAGTATCAATAGGTGGCATTGTGGAAAAAGCACTACACCTAGGAATCAACAACACGAAAACTTTGTTATAAATAACCCTTTTCCTTATCGGTATCGGGACTAACAAGAATGGTTGGGAAAACTAAGATCCATCTCATTCGTGCTTTGGGTACCCGTATAACCATCAAAGACCGTTGAAGTGACTAATTCCTGGAAATCGTAAGCGTTGAGTACAAAGAAATTGTTGGAGTTACCATTTCTATCTATCACTAATACGATTGGTGGTAAGAAAAAACCTCTTGTGGGAAGGCTGGTTAGAAATTTCATGTAAAAATACCAGCTCCTGTCAGTTCATAATGAGAATAGTTAAATTTTGATTACATGAATTATTACCTTTAGTACTATGAACAGAAGGGAGGAGCCGTATGAGATGAAAATCTCACGTATGGTTCTGGAACGGAGATTCTTTTACAAGAATGAACGACCGTAACGGATGTCGGCTCAATCCGAAGGAAATTATGCAGAAGCTTTACAGAATTATTATGAAGCTACGCGACCAGAAATTGATCCCTATGATAGAAGTTATATACTCTATAACATAGGTCTTATACACACAAGCAACGGAGAGCATACAAAAGCTTTGGAATATTATTTCCGGGCACTAGAACGAAATCCATTTTTACCACAAGCTTTTAATAATATGGCCGTGATCTGTCATTACGTGCGACTATCTTCACTATAGAAAGAAGGAAAAAGAGATCAAATCGTCTAGTAAATACTAGAAAAAAAAGGCTTTCTACATATGCATCGTCCAAA